ATAATTAAGGATAGGGGTTCATTCCTGAATGAACAATTTTACTTATCCAGTAAATTAAATATAGGGTTAGGGTATACTAGTGAATACTAGGTAAAATAGTTATTTGATAAATATCAATACAATGAATTGTTTCAAGACCTACCATAATTGACATCATAACTAAATTCATTAGAGTGATACATGTATCCACTAATTTAACATAGATCCAAGATATTTCATTGAATCATTGATAAAGAGATTCGGAGTGGCCTTTGAAACAAATTTTTTAGTGAAAAGAATTCTATAGAATCGTGAAAGACGGAAAGATCCTTCGTATCGAGTCATACCATTCCATTATATTGACAATTTAAAAAAACTATTCATACTATGAGCATAGTATGATGGCGGTCGTGCAAGTATGCCCCCATCGTCTAGCGGTTCAGGACATCTCTCTTTCAAGGAGGCAGCGGGGATTCGACTTCCCCTGGGGGTAGGGTGCTACGAAAGGAAGTTGATCGTGGATTATCAATAAGCCTGGAATTGATTCTTCCTGGGTCGATGCCCGAGCGGTTAATGGGGACGGACTGTAAATTCGTTGGCAATATGTCTACGCTGGTTCAAATCCAGCTCGGCCCAATAATTCGCCGATCCACCCTGAAATGATATAACCCATTTGTTGCTATTTCAGAAATGTCCGATCCCCCAATACGGAAGAGAAAAATTTTCTGATATATCTATACCACTACTTATTGACGCTATTTTTACAACAAATTCCTTGCTAATGATCTAGATTCATATCAGGATCTCTAAGTATAAAGTCAAGTTTAAGGAAAAGAGTAAAAAAAATAACCTTTTTCATTGAAAAAGTTATTATCCAATTGATTTGGCAATACCGAAAGGATTAGTAATAATCCAGGCTGCTCTCACTAAAGTTAATATACATATGGGTATCAATATATCACACTCGCGGCTCTGTTACAACACGCTAATTCTAATCTAAATTGAAAGGGTTACAATGAAATAATAAAATATGTATACTTTATTTTATTATGGTATTTACTTGGGATTGTAGTTCAATTGGTCAGAGCACCGCCCTGTCAAGGCGGAAGCTGCGGGTTCGAGCCCCGTCAGTCCCGACGAATCCAAATTCAATAAAAAAATATATAAATTCATCTCTCTATTTTTTGTGAAAAGAAGTACAAATAGCAGAATTTCATTCCCAACGGCGATCCCTCTTTTTTTTTTTTTTTTTGTTTCACATTTATCATCAAACAAATGGGGTAATTTCCATTTCTTCTATTAGTACGGATTTGATGGGAGAGAGACCTATATGGATTAGTACAATTATTATTTTATTAGTACAATTATTTTATTAGCATCAGATTGAGGATTCCGCGGGATACCGTACTGGGTCTGGCTTTTTATTTTTTTTGATTACTCCCGATCTGTGGAATAGAGTTAGAGTACTGTATGTTTCCCGGGAGTACATAAATGGAATTTGTACAATATAAAATAAATTTAACATAGTTACTGCGATAGATTTAATCTTAAAAGTATATCCTTTTCTGGCCCTATTTTGTGTAACCTCAATTTCTAATTTCACTAATTTGAAATAGTCTATCTCATTCAAATTTCACATTGAGCTTTTGATATATGCGTCCCGTTACTAATTCAAGTAAAGAGGATTTAAAAAATAAAGATCAAACAAGGATCACTTTTTTATTAACGAGGTAATGAAATTTTTTTTTTATAAGGGTTTTTTCCTTGAAAGAACAAACCTTTTAACTTTATATATAAATAGTTAATTTAATGGAATATTAGATTTTTTATACCAGAACTTGTACTCGTCTTTATGATACTTCTTTTGTTTTCCAAGAAGATTAGATCATTAAAAAAAGGAGTTTAGAACTTAACTCCTTCCTTTTTTTCATTTAGCTTCGAGGGTTGGGTGGGGTTTGTTTAGAACCAATGGTAAGTGGAAAGGTGGTTCGATGATACTTCATCAGATGATTGTACAAAGAGGGTGGTAGATTATAGAAAAGAAATAATGTAAAAGAATTATAAATAAATAAAAAAAAAAATAAAGGAATTATTGAGTGGATCAGGAATCAAATTTTGAGTTCGGTATGGATAAAAGATCTTCCTATGTTATACTATTTAATTCTTGACCATGGATCGATTTGATAGCTCAGATATTGTTATTCATGATATTGATCCGATTCGATATCATCGGGATGTAATTCATCCCATTGAATTTACAGGCGAACGATTTATTATCTCTATGGGATTAACTCCCGAGTTATTGCGAATTAAAGAAAAATTAAACAATGAGATTATGGAAGTAAATATTCTCGCATTTATTGCTACTGCACTGTTTATTCTAGTTCCTACCGCTTTTTTACTTATAATATACGTAAAAACAGTCAGCCAAGGCGATTAATTTAAATTAAACTTGACTTTTTAGTTCTTAGCAATAATTGATAGAGAAGAAAAGGATTAAAATTTCGCGCCTTAAACGAAATGGGCAGACTAGAATCAGCCGTATTCTATGAGATACAATAGTATGGTAGAAAGAAAGATCTGAATCTTTCTACCATACTATCTAGTATTGTTATTTTAGTGTATTGTATAAAGTTGTATTCTAATACAGGGTAATTTAATATAGATCAATCGACAATAGTATCGTCATATTCCTTTCCTATATATGTAAATCAATTACATATATACTATAGTAGTAATGTATATTACTCTAGTGTCCCGATTCTATTTCTTTGCTTTATCTATTTGTATTTAATTTGTATTGATTTCAATAAATTTAAAATAATCGAAAGCGACTCTTACGATTCTAATTCGTAGAATACATTACTCCACTAAAATCCAAGAGAATTTCGAAATTAATATATTTTCAATTTCTATTTCAATTTTAAAATTGAAATAGAATTTGAAATAGTGAAATTCAAAATAAAAAAAAAACTTTGCCGAATGATCTATAAAAAAAAATGATACAGTTTAGGAACTAAACTCAATTAGTAGTAATTCTATAGTCCACTTCTTCCCCATACTACTAATGAAAGGGAAAACGTAAAGACTACCATTAAAGCAGCCCAAGCAAGATTTACTATATCCATGTGAATTATGTCCTCTATCTCTATGAAGGAATTATTCAATTATTGTTCACTAATAAATAATAGTGGAATCACTGACGAAGAGTCAAAAGGTTATTCTGACCCAACATTGTTGATGAACCAATCCACTAAATCCAATTATAACAAGTTCTTAGAGGATTTCTAGTATAATGAGAAAATATTAAGCACAAGCAAAATATGCGGAGAACTCCTTGTAAGTATCAAAGAAATGCTACTACCATGTAGAAAACAGAAAAAACCTATTCGTTCTTTTGGTGCTCTTCATTAAATTAAGTAAAAAGTATAACAATATAGAAGTAAGATAGATCACTATTTATCACATACCCTATTTCTTTCCTGCTTTCCCATTTTATTTTGATCTAATCCTTACCGTCTACCTATTGTCTCTATGAAAATAAAACAATGGGAAGACGTCCTATTATGTTCTTGACTGGGGGTTAACAAAAAATATGAATTTCTTTTTGTACTTTATTAGAAATATATTAAGTATAAGTAAGTAAAAGCCAATTAGACATTCAATCCATATTAATTAGATTGAATGCCGGAGCACTCAAGGACTTCCATGAATATATATACAAAGTATAGTATCTTACGGCCTTTCCGAAACTAAAAATTCAATTGGATTTCCTTTCCGTCCAGCCATCCCATCTAATTCAAGACCCGGTCAGTAGACACTCCATTAGTAATGGCGGGACTATCACGATTTACCTGTTCCTTTTCAGTACTATAATCTTTCCTTAAATCCTATACGCTAAGGGGATTTACAGCATTTTAGAGAACGGAACCCCCAGATACTTAGAATTAGAATCAAGCAAAAACATCCTTTTCCTCCGCTTGTTTCTGCTGGAAAAAATTTGGAAAATTATATCAGCAAAATAGAAAAAAGTATTTCGATTCTTTTGGTGATCAGGCGACACCCGGATTTGAACTGGGGAAAAAGGATTTGCAGTCCCCCGCCTTACCGCTCGGCCATGCCGCCAAAACGATACAAAATATATGAAACAATTTCCCTTACCTTTTTTCTATTGAAAAACAAAAATTTTATTTTTCAGTCACAAAAGAAGAAATTCAGAACAAACTGGAACCGTTAACTATTAGTTCATAAATGATTCTTGAATTTCATCGAAGGCTTCCTTAATGATATAAGAAAATCGAAATTGATACATAACTAATTAGTCGCGATTTTTTTATTGAAAAAAATCCTTCTCAATTTAAATTATAACAGCAATTATGGGTATATGTAAATCCCAGAACATAAATTGTTACACAATGTTATCTAATTGGGTATCTTATCTGGATAAGATGCCCATAAGTAATTTTCAGGAAAGTATCATGCTTAAATTGTCATTTTCAAAATTTTTCTTTGAAAATTATGATAGAGCATAACATGTTCTGTCCTGAATAGAGCTCTAATAAAGGGGGAGCAGCATATGTATATATAGATAGCTATAGTTAGATTTAGATCTGCACATGTTTATTAATCAAAATACGCCTTCTTATACACTTCAATTATACACTTCAATCATATTCTACTTCTACAAATTTGACTAAAAAAATAGGTAAAAATATCTCTCTTCTCTGCGAATTTTTTTTTTAACAATGAACTAATGAATCCACGAAAAACGTTTCGTACGAAAAATTCTATATTGTTTCTGATTATTATGTCTTTGTCTCATTATCTCATTGAACAGATCAAATCCTGAATACATTTATGGTCTCCAATTGGAATACGGAATATCATAATAATGGTAGAAATTGAATCCCTTTTCGTTTTGATATTCTATACAAAATGCCATAAGTTTAAGTAGAATTTGTACAATTTATCAAGCCCTTTCCTTTCCATCTGTTGTCCAATTTGAGTCAAAAAATTCTCTT